CCAAAAATCGAAATTGAAGATTTAGTTACGATTAGAAAAACACAAACACCTTTTCTCTTTATCCATGGACCCCTTATTCATACTCAAATAATTGGAAATTTGGAGTCCAACTTTTCAAAATTATGTTTCGTAATTCCATAATCCAATTTTTTTTCAATTTCCAATTGATCCTTGGATACAAATCACGATAATGTATATTCTTCCCCGACTTTTTCATTGAGAGGTAAAGGAGTCAATCCTTTTAAGAAATAAAGTTTTTCATCTGAATATGAATCATATTGAAAGACCCCTTAACTATTAAGGGGTTAATAGAACGAATCACACTTTTACCACTAAACTATACCCGCTACAATGCAATTCTTATATATAAACGGACTTTTTGTCGAACAGAGGAACCGGGCTTAATCAAGATAGGATCAGAAAGAAACCGCAAAAATGGGGGTGTTGGTGTCTTTTGTCTTTTATCAGGAGACCCAACGAAATTGGGAAAGAAGGACTCGTTTAAATACCTAAAAGACAGGCGCTTGCTTTTGCTCGAGGAGTTTTGGCATTGCTAGATATGTCTGGACAAAGCGACTTAAATTATAGCATACATATCATAAAAAGGCATTGTGTAAGAATCTTTTCCATTTCTTTTCTTATTGAATTAATCGGTCAATTTGCTATCGAACATTAGTTCTTTTGTTTTGTTTTTTCAAATTCAATAAAGCATTTTATCTATTAGCTTTTATCTATTAGCATTTTATCTATTTTTTATTGGTAACCTTTTTTTTCGACACTGACACTCACTAAAAAAGGCCTGGCTAGGGACTGACTGGGCCAGGCCGCGGAAAAGCCCTTTCCGACAGAACATTCTTTTGGTCTCTTAGAAAATAAGAAAATAAAAAATTTGACGTTCTTCCTTTCGGAAAGGGAAACTCTGGAAAGACTCACCTTATTTTTTTTTATTCATTCGATTTATCTTTTTTGAGCCCTTCTCTTTAATCCAAATGGTATTAAAGAAAAAAAAACCTATATATCCTATTTCATATAATATATAATAATATTATAGAATAATGGGATTCTAATTCTAATAAAATAATATAGAGAGATAAAAAGGTAGAGAGATAAAAAGGTAGAGAGATAAAAAGATTTCTTTTTTTCAAGTCTTACTTTTCGTGTAATTTTATGCAGTAATTAGTAATTCTACTGTTTTTGTTTTATTTTACAACTGGGAGAGATGGCTGAGTGGACTAAAGCGTCGGATTGCTAATCCGTTGTACGAATTTTTCGTACCGAGGGTTCGAATCCCTCTCTTTCCCTTTCCATTGAGGTCTTGATCTTTTTTTTCTTTTAGAATTTGAATAGTTTAATAGTTAAAGATGTGGAATAGATAAAACCCTAAGAACGCTTAAAAATGAGGCAAGGAAAGGGAAAAATCTTATTTTTATTCTTCACGCCCAGGATTACGCCCCGGATCATTAGATAGAAATCCGAATATGAACAGAGAAACAAAAAATATCACTACTGCATAAACAAAGAGTTTGAGAGTAAGCATTATGGAATCTCCAGGGGCTTTTTTTGGTCAAAAGAGAATAGATTCCCCGTTTTTATACTACGTATCCTATTTGGATACTTTGATACCAAGAAATGAAGGAAATGAAGTCGTTTTTACAAATATAAAAAATTTGCATAAATTGCATTTGTAATGGAATTAAGGGTCCAGTCTATATATTGATTGGGAACAGAAAAACGTTATATAGGGTCGTTCAATGAAAAAGAATAAGGAGCAGAATGGGGGATATGGGGTGACCCAGATTTATGATAGCTATCCAAGAATTTCAATCTTTGAGTGGAGGTTGGAGGTTTTATACTCTTCATACTCTAAGACTGAGTCGATCGATCTTCTTTTTTATTTATTAATTGTTCGCATTTTTTTCTCGAATAAATCATGAATTTTTCTAGGACAGTATTGACGCTTTTAAAGTAAAGAGCTCATCGAAAACTTACTGCAGCTTGCCAAACAAAGGCTAAGAGAAAAAAGAAAAGAGGTATCACTGGCATAAAATCTACAATTGGATTCAAAAAAGCATAGGCTTCGGGCAATTTGCCGAAGAAAAAGGTACTAGAATAAAGGACTGAATTAAGATAGATACAGATTAAACTAAAGATATTAATCATAACAAACCTTTTTTTTTGTTCTTGGGGATAATTTTTTTTTAATTGAGGTATTAAGATGTTATTAATATAATATAGGTAAGATATAAGAGAAAAATAAAGAAAATAGGGTAGATCCAAAAAATGATTTTTTGAACTTATCCAATCAAAAAAACCTCAATTCTCAAAAGAGAATAGAAGAACTTGTATTTTCATACAATATCTTACAAGAATTATATGTAATGATCAATAAAGTCAGTTAAATTATACGTAAAATCTATTCCATGGATCTAGATATTTTTGCTAGTGTTGACAAACAACTACTACCCATACTAAACTATTATTTAATGTCGATATAGAAATCAAAATTTCATGCTACCTCGGCCCAGCGAATAGGGCGGTAGTTCTTTTTTCTAAAACAAGGAGGGGGTTCCAATCCACCTGACCCGGAGCATACCCATTACCCATTCTCGAGATATAGCAGACCCCCCCTTTCCTTTTTTACTTTATATTATATATATTATTTTTTCTATATAGAATATAAAAATTCTATATTCTTTTTGTTTTTCTTTTTTGATTTATGAGATCATAAATTGATATGATAGATTTATATTAGATATCAATCTATTCCACAGATATTTGGAAGATAGTTGGATAGCTTGGTTTTTTTGGTCGTTGACAAACACACATCGGTCATGCTATACTGTAAGATGAGCTTGGGGAAGTGCTGCGGTTTTTTTCTTCGTTCTTTGTCTTGGGGGGTGCACTATTGTTGGGACGTAGCCAAGGGGTTTACGGCGTCGGGTTTTGATCCCGATACGCGAAGGTTCGAATCCTTTCGTCCCAGGCAAATACAAATATTTTTGTATTTGCCGATTGAGGTATGTTACCCGTTCTATAATTGGTATTGCTAAGATTTTATTTGGATTCTATTTGTTATCTTCAAAAATGGAAAATGAAAATATATACATATAGGAAGTTAACCAATGATTATCCCACAGGAACTGTTTATGATATTTCAAAGAAGGCGGGAATTTTTGCTCAACGCCATAGGAATAGGAGTTGGGTACTCGGTATAAAATAGAATTAGCCTACTCACGGAAACGCTTATATATATATATTATCTTAAATATATATATTTTTTGATCATATCAAGTAGAAAAAAAGAAAATGTATGTGGCCCAGGATGAACAAATTGAATAGAACCCTTATTTTTCAGATATTGCTGTATATTCTTCGAACGGCAATTAAAGTCTCTCTTTTTTTTGTCATAGTGCGAAAAACAAGCGTCATGATATTGGCTAGCATGCTAGTGGCATTTTTGCCAATAATGCCAATAATTGACGTGGAAAAAGTTCAAGCTAAGATACGCCGCCAAAGACTGGGAATTCACGGAGAAGATGAAGATTCCGATTCCGAGTTAGAGTGCTCTAACTCGGAATCGGATATAGCCTCATCAGAAAACCCCACACCAGACAATACCCAGAACAGGGGAGGTACTGCTACAAAAGGTGGCGGTCCATTTGGAGGTGGCGGTGGAGGAGGAACAACTCCAAATAAAAAGGGGCCTAACGGTCCAAAAAAGCAAAAGGATCCTAAGGATAGAAAAAGTCCAAAGGATACGAGTCTATGGAAGAAATTGTGGGACTGGTTATTCGGGTAATTTTAGCGTTTCGAATGCCAGAATTACACGGATATTTCGAATTCGATCAATCCCAACAACATCCCTTTCTCTACCCACTTCTTTTTCGGGAGTCCATTTATGGACTTGCGCGGGATCAGGCTTTCAATATCACTAGCTCTCCTTTTTGTGTTTGTGATTCGGACAATTCCTCTTTAACGAATAAATTGAGTTCGCTACTAGTGAAGCGGTTAATTCATCGAATGTATGACCCTTTGGTAATTTGTCCAACTTATTCGACCCAAAATCCATTTTTGGGTCACAATGATCATGTGTCTTCTCAAATGATATCAGAGGTATTTGCAGATATTGCAGAAATTCCCCTTTTTCTTCAATTAGTATCTTCTTTAGAAGGGAAAGAAATAGCAAAATCTTTTAATTTACGATCAATGCAGTCAATATTTCCCTTTTTAGAGGACGACTGCTCCCATTTCCATTTTTTGTCAGATGTACAAATACCCCACCCTGCCCATCTGGAAATCCTAGTTGAAGCTCTTCGTTATTGGGTGAAAGACGCCCCCTTTCTACATTTTTTACGGTTCTTTCTCTATCAGGGTTGGAGTTGGAATAGTCTTATTATTCCAATTCCAAAAAGTCGTAGTTTCGTTTTTTCAACAAAAAATGTAAGATTGTTCCTCTTTCTATATAATTCTCATGTATGTGAATATGAATCCATCCTCCTTTTTCTTCAGAATAAATCTTCTCATTTACGATCAACATCTTTTGGAAGTTTTCTCGAGCGAATTCTTTTCTATAAAAAGATGGAAGGTCTTGTATCTATCTTTGCAAACAATTTTGAGCGCATTCTGGTGTTTTTCAACGACCCCTTTATTCATTATGTTAGATATCAAGGAAAATACATTCTGATTTTAAAAGACAGGCCTCTTCTGATGAATAAATGGAAAGATTATCTTATAAAGTTATGGGAATGTCATTTTGATGTATGGTCTCAACCAGGAAGGGTGCATATAAACAAATTATCCCAACACTCCCTTAACTTTATGGGTTATATTTTAAGTGTACAACCAACTTCTTTGGTGGTACGGAGTCAAGTATTAGAAAATTCATTTTTAATAGATAATGCTATGAATAAGGTCGAAACAATAATTCCAACTTTTTATCTAATTGAATCCTTGGCTAAAGCGCAATTTTGTAATCCGGTAGGGCAGCCCATTAGTAAGCC